GATTTTCTATTTTATTATCGTGTTGTAAGAAAAAAACGAAATTAGTGAGTGTGTTCATTCATTTTTACCACTTTAACATATTTTCTGATAGTCATTTCGACTTCACCTTCCCGGAGTTCATTCTCCGGGGAACTCTGTTTAAATTATTCCGGTGTATTCTTTCAAATCTACTTCTTTTCTGATTTCGTTGGAAATCATATAAAGACAATTCCTATTTGATATAGCTATTTGGGCCAGTATTTTACGATTAAGAAGCAACTGTCTCTTATATAGATCATGTATAAATTGACTATAACTATAGGATACTCCCTTTTCTCGAATTACTGCGTTTATACGAGTGATCCACAAACGACGAAAATTTCTCTTTTGCTTATCCCTATCCCGATGAGAGGAAACCAAAGCTCTTATTTTCTGTTGAGAAATAGTTCGAGTAAGTCTTGAATGAGCCCCTCGAAAGCTTGATGCAAATAAACGAATTTTTTTTCTACGTCTTCGAGCTATATATCCGCGTTTAATTCTGGTCATTGAATAAATAAAACTTTGACGAATAACTAATTTGAATTTTTTCCTTTTAGTTATTCCTTTCCTTCTTAGTAGTCTATTAATAACCAAGCAGATTTTTCCAATGTATAAAATAAACATCCCAATGGCTTTAACTACTATAACCTTCCCGACCACGATTTTTTTAGGTCTTTTACTGCGAAATATGAAAGAAATAAGAAATTTTCTTTTGCTAAGTGTCAAAAGTCCTAGTCAATAAAAAAAAAAGAAATAAAAGACAATTAAATGGATAAAAAAATAGTGGGTTCCATCGTTTCTATGGTTTCTTCTTAAACGGTGAGGTCTTCTCTATACACCGGAGCCTTTCCTTCACTAATATTATTGGTAACTTGTATAGTTCACACCACGTTCTTCAGCTCTACCCATGAATTATCCAGTAATAGGTCTTTCACAATCAGACCCACCTATACAGTAACGGTATTTAATTATGAAAGTTAGCCGGGGTAGCGGACCCTCGTAGTCCGTTCTTGACCGAGTTGGAACTTTATTTTTTTGTTTTTTTATATCAATGAGATTTCTTCCGCTTAATGGATAACCATTTGTTACCAATGGAGAAGTACTTCTCATTTCAAATTGAATTTAGGTAATTGGATTTGCACCAATGGAAACCATAAACTTCATACACAATAAAGGGATCGATTTGCATTTGCTTCTTTTTTGATAGTGAATGGGGTGCCTTCTTCGCTTCGATCCTATTCACTGGTAATGATCATTCATACTGGAAAGTTCTTTCCTTGCTTTTTTTGGACCAGAGAATGATTTAAACGAGTCGCACATACACCCTAGTACATGTTCCTCGTCGCTGAGGACATCCCCGAAGAGCGGGGGATTTGGTGACATTTCGAATTGGCTGTCTTGTATTTCTAATAAGTTGTTTAATAGTTGGCATGTTGAATCGTAAATATAATAAGCTGGTTTAGATTGATCCTAACCGAATGATTATTAATTTTTTCTATTTAATAGATATAGTAAACTCGGAGATAAAATCTCAAATCCCGGATTTTCAAAAAATCCATTGTTTTTCATTCAACTGCTACAAGATCAACAATTCCATAAGCTTGGGCTTCTGTTGCTGACATAAAAACGTCTCTTTCCATGTCTTCAGATATAACCCATAATGGTTTACCTGTCCTTTGTACATAAACCCTTGTGAGGGTTTCGCGTAGTTTCAGTAGTTCTTCCGCTTCCAGGATAAATTCTCCCGTTTGCGCCTCGTAAAAAGAACTAGCGGGTTGATGGATCATTACCCTGATTATAGAAGGGTTCTCTATCTGGTATGATGAAACGAACAGTACAGAAAGATAAAGAATAATAGAAAAAAGATAGAATTGAATAACCGTACGGGCAGCATCTTTTGTGCATTGCATACGGCTCTACAATAAAATTGACCCTTCCTTTCCATTCAAGAAAGATAAAATATAAAAATAGATCTATCAGTCCAGATGGTTAAATGATCAAATTGCCACCCTTCTTTTCGGAGTAGTTCAAAAATACTATGATGGTTCCGTTGCTTTCTATTTTTAAATAATGGATTCTTTTTTTTGTCTTTGATTCAGCAATCCCAAAGTTTCTTTTTTTTTAATGCAACCAAAAAAGAAAAATCTTTTTTTTTTCGTACTCTTTTTTTATAAAAAAAAATTTGTATTGTTCCTTTCGGGGTGAAAACAAAAAAAGTTTGTGACGCTGAATTCAATTCCCGATACATAAGAGAAAATCGGAAATCTTTTTTATCTCATACTACTCTCTCGATACATAATCGAATCTTTTGAAAAAAAAAATCGAAAATTTTAGCATATCGAATTCGAAGTGCCATGCTATTATTACTTCATATTCATATGGCGAAGGCATAGTTTTCTTTTTTCTTTCAAATAAAAAACCTCATTGGCGCCAAGCGTGCGGGAATGCTAGACGTTTGGTAATTTCTCCTCCAACTAGTATAAAAGATCCCATTGACGCGGCTAATCCCATGCATATTGTATGCACCTCTGGGCGTACAAATTGCATAGTATCATAAATAGCTACTCCAGGGATTACCCATCCGCCAGGAGAGTTTATAAACAAATATAGATCTTTGGTATCATCCTCTATACTGAGATATACCATAAGACCAATAAGTTGATTCGAGATCTCGCTATCAACTTCTTGGCCCAAAAAAAGTAATCTTTCTCGATAAAGTCGGTTGATTAGGGTCAAATTCTATCCCTTAGGAACCGTACATGCACCTTTTGATGCATACGGTTCAAAAAAAAATTGTGAAAAATCAATGTATAGATTCCAGCCCTGTTTCTTTTTTTCTATTTTTTTCATAGCAGGTTTTTTATAACTTCTAACGAAAGGGCTTTTTTTTCGATTTTTTAATAAAGATGAATTTTCTTATCTTATAAATAAGAAAATAGAAAAAAAAGTCAATAAACTTATCGAATTAACTTCTCATTGATGTATTGTTTCATCGAGATTCAATCCAAATAACGATGGGATTTTCTTGTTCCTGAATGGGTCTCTTTCAGTCATCTTTTTAGGTTTATGCTCTACTCCGGGAAGAGATCTGTCCGATTTTGATTTGCACATATAGAACAAATCTTCCTATCACATTTCTTTTTGTTATGATTTTCCAAAAGAATCATTTATGATCTATGTAGTAATCAGAGATATGTTACTGATTGGGTTTTTTCTAAACGGAGCCTGAATACTATACTTCATTTTTTTAGTCCAAACAAAGCCAACCATAAATTATTCTAAATTTATAATTATTATAAATAGTAGTATAAATCCCACAAATACTAGATCTAATTGCACTTCACGCTCCTTTTTTTAGGATGATTCCATTTCTTTTTTTGGGGCGAAACGGAGGATATCTCGACCGGGGAAGAGAACGGGGAAATCCCATACGACCCAATATATCTGACAAATCGCACTATACGTCAACCCAAGATGCATCTTCCTCTCCAGGACTTCGGAAAGGTACTTTTGGAACACCAATAGGCATTAATTGAAAGAAAAACGAACTAAATAATATATTTCACTTTGATGTGGAAACGTACAAATATTGTTTTATTGTATTTAGAATATGGTATTTAGAATATTGGCTTTCTCATATTTAGTTTATCATAAATTCAAAAAATTCTGAAAGAAAAAATAAATAAAGGATTTTTTTTACGAATGGCACCGCTCTAATGAGAAATAAGGATGTACTCATTTACTCAGAGAAAATGGTATCAACCCCCCATTGCGTATTGGTACTTATCGAGTATAGAATAAATCTGCTTCTCTTTGTTCCTACGAACACAATAGAATAAATATTAACCTACCCCCTTGTTAGGAAATAATCCACTGAACAAGGGAGGTCCATAGAATAGTCAGAGTAGGATTTTTTCCAATGCAATAAAGTTACTTGGTGTCTATTTTTCTTTGATAAAGGGGTATTTTCCATGGGTTTGCCTTGGTATCGTGTTCATACCGTTGTATTGAATGATCCCGGTCGCTTGATTGCCGTTCATATAATGCATACAGCTCTGGTTGCTGGTTGGGCGGGCTCTATGGCTCTGTATGAATTAGCAGTTTTTGACCCTTCTGACCCTGTTCTTGATCCAATGTGGAGACAGGGTATGTTCGTTATCCCCTTCATGACGCGTTTGGGAATAACTAATTCATGGGGAGGGTGGAGTATCACAGGAGGAACTGTAACGAATCCAGGTATTTGGAGTTACGAAGGTGTAGCTGGGGCACATATTGTGTTTTCTGGCTTATGCTTTTTGGCAGCTATATGGCATTGGGTCTATTGGGATCTAGCAATATTTTCTGATGACCGTACAGGAAAACCATCTTTGGATTTGCCCAAGATCTTTGGAATTCATTTATTTCTCTCCGGGGTAGCTTGCTTTGGTTTTGGTGCATTTCATATAACAGGTTTGTACGGTCCTGGAATATGGGTGTCCGATCCTTATGGACTAACGGGAAAAGTACAACCTGTAAATCCTTCGTGGGGCGTGGAGGGTTTTGATCCTTTTGTTCCGGGCGGAATAGCTTCTCATCATATTGCAGCAGGTACGTTGGGCATATTAGCGGGTCTATTCCATCTTAGCGTTCGACCGCCACAACGTCTATACAAAGGATTGCGTATGGGAAATATTGAAACCGTGCTTTCCAGTAGTATCGCGGCTGTCTTTTTTGCGGCTTTTGTTGTTGCTGGAACTATGTGGTATGGTTCAGCAACTACTCCTATCGAATTATTTGGGCCCACTCGTTATCAATGGGATCAGGGTTACTTCCAGCAAGAAATATATCGAAGAGTTAGTGCGGGGTTAGCAGAAAGTCAAAGTTTATCAGAAGCCTGGTCTAAAATTCCTGAAAAATTAGCTTTTTATGATTATATTGGCAATAATCCGGCAAAAGGCGGATTATTCAGGGCGGGCTCAATGGATAACGGAGATGGAATAGCA